TTCCGGCTCGATATCGTCAAGAATTCCTGACTATTGCATGGGAAGAGATTCATCTTAGAAGCATTTTTCCTTTCCAATATCTTTCTATTGGAGCTTCCCTCATTCCTTTTATCGAGCATAATGATGCGAATCGAGCTTTAATGAGTTCTAATATGCAGCGCCAAGCAGTTCCCCTTTCTCGTTCCGAAAAGTGCATTGTTGGAACTGGGTTAGAAGGCCAAACGGCTCTAGATTCGGGTATTTCAGCTATAGCCGAACACAAGGGAAAAATCATTTATACTGATACTCACAAGATCGTTTTCTCAAGTAATGGGGATACTCTAAGCATTCCATTAGTTATGTATCAACGTTCCAACAAGAATACTTGTATGCATCAAAAAACTCAGGTTCGGCGGGGTAAATATATTAAAAAGGGACAAATTATAGCGGGCGGTGCGGCCACAGCTGGTGGAGAACTCGCTTTAGGAAAAAATGTATTAGTAGCTTATATGCCATGGGAAGGTTACAATTTTGAAGACGCAGTACTAATTAGTGAACGTCTGGTTTATGAAGATATTTATACTTCTTTTCACATCCGGAAATATGAAATTCAGACTCATGTAACAAGCCAAGGTCCTGAAAGAATAACTAAAGAGATTCCGCATTTAGAGGCTCATTTACTCCGAAATTTAGACAGAAATGGAATTGTTATGCTGGGATCTTGGATAGAAACAGGTGATATCTTAGTAGGTAAATTAACACCTCAGACAGCGAATGAATCATCATATGCCCCGGAGGATAGATTATTACGAGCTATACTTGGCATTCAGGTATCCACTTCAAAAGAAACTTCGCTAAGACTACCTATAGGTGGAAGGGGCCGAGTTATTGATGTGAGATGGATCCGTAGAAAGGGGGGTTCCAATTATAATCAAGAAAGGATTCGTGTATATATTTCACATAAACGTGAAATAAAAGTGGGGGATAAAGTAGCTGGAAGGCATGGGAATAAAGGTATAATTTCTAAAATCTTGTCTAGACAAGATATGCCCTATTTGCAAGATGGAACGCCCGTTGATATGGTATTCAACCCATTAGGAGTCCCCTCACGAATGAATGTGGGACAGATATTTGAATGTTCACTCGGGTTAGCGGGGGATCTGTTAAAGAGACATTATAGAATAGCACCCTTTGATGAGAGATATGAGCAAGAGGCCTCAAGAAAACTTGTTTTTTCTGAATTATATGAAGCCAGTAAGCAAACAAAAAATCCATGGGTATTTGAACCCGAATATCCGGGAAAAAGCAGAATATTTGATGGAAGAACAGGAGATCCCTTTGAACAACCTGTTCTAATGGGAAAGTCCTATATCCTAAAATTAATTCATCAAGTTGATGATAAAATCCATGGACGTTCCAGTGGGCATTACGCACTTGTTACACAACAACCCCTTAGAGGTAGGGCCAAACAAGGGGGGCAGCGAGTAGGAGAAATGGAAGTTTGGGCTCTAGAGGGATTTGGTGTTGCTCATATCTTACAAGAAATGCTTACTTATAAATCTGATCATATTAGAGCTCGTCAAGAAGTACTTGGTGCTACGATTATTGGAGGAACAGTACCTAACCCAGAGGGTGCTCCAGAATCTTTTCGAGTGCTCGTTCGAGAACTACGATCTTTGGCCCTAGAACTGAATCATTTCCTTGTATCTGAAAAGAACTTTCAGATTAATAGGAAGGAAGCTTGATCTCAATGAATCAGAATTTCGATTCTATGATCGACCAGTATAAACATCAACAACTTCGAATTGGACCAGTTTCCCCTCAACAAATCAGGGCTTGGGCAAATAAAATTCTACCCAATGGAGAGATAGTTGGAGAGGTGACAAAACCCTATACTTTTCATTATAAAACCAATAAACCGGAGAAAGATGGATTGTTTTGTGAAAGAATTTCTGGACCCATAAAAAGTGGTATTTGTGCTTGTGGAAATTACCGAGCTATTGGGGCTGAAAAAGAAGACCCGAAATCTTGTGAAGAATGCGGGGTAGAATTTGTTGATTCTCAGATACGAAGGTACCAAATGGGATACATCAAACTCGCATGTCCAGTGACTCATGTGTGGTATTTGAAATGCCTTCCTAGTTATATTGCGAATCTTTTAGATAAGCCCCTTAGGGAATTAGAGGGCCTAGTATATTGTGATGTGTGATTTGATCTAAATTTTAATTTGACAGATTCGGACTGAGAAACTGTTATCCCATTCAATCTGATTGGGATGCCCCCGGCTCTGACGTGTGTCTTGGGAGGAGGAACATGAAGCTCAGAATTATGGGTGCATTCAAGACTTAAAAATGTAAGTAAAGGGGAATTGATCCATGGTCGATTACGAAACAGATAATATAGGAATAGCTAGTTATACCTCGTGAAAAAAGACTTTTTTGTTTTGTGGAATTTCTTTGGTGGAATTATACATTCCATTTCTTTTAGAGAGAAATTATGTTCAGGCAAGTGAATATAGCAT